AAAGCCCTGGTGTAAACACTCCTTTAAAGCTGCAATTTAATGTTGTAATCAACTACAGGGCCGTTGTAGATTGGTTATAGAATTAATAGAAAAGAACTAAGAGAAGATGAAACAGTTAAAAGGCCGGCCCATAGAGGGGGGGCCTTAAAATGGGGCTGTTGGGTTAGGGATAGAATAAAGTTGAATGTCATGTTAAAATAGTAAAATAGGTTAATTAATCTTCCAGCAATTAATGATAACATAAGGGTGAATATAAGTTGTGAAGATAATTCAGAAATAATTATTCATTTAGGGATAAATCCTAAGAACGGCGGTAATCCGCCTAACCTGAAAATGATAACTATTACTATAAAAAATGACATGGGGCTTAAAGAAATAATAGAATTTGGGATTTTTCTTATTATTATGTTATTATTTCTTAAAATGGTTATTAGAGCAATCGAAATAACCACATATACTGAGAAATAAAAAATAAAAAGATTGGATGAGCATTCAAGAGTGGCTGTTATTCACCCTATATGACCAATAGATGAATAGGCTAGAAGGGCTCGTAGTTGTGTTTGGTTTAAGCCTCCCATGCCTCCCACTAAGGCGCTAAGTATAGCCGTGATAGATACTATTAGGAACATATTACGAGGCATAATATACATTATTATAATTAGGGGGCTTACTTTTTGTCAAGTTGCAAGAATTATGCAGTGAATTCATGAAATTCTAGATATTACAGGGGGGAGTCATTGGTGACAGGGGGCTATCCCGAGCTTGATAACCATGCTAATAAAAAAGATTATAGGAATTAGATAATGAAAGTTAGATAGGGTCATGGGGTTAATTGATATAATACCTGCTGTCAATATTAGACCACTTCCAATAGCTTGAATGATAAAGTATTTTACGCTGGCCTCTGTTTCCTGAAGGGACTGAGAGGTGGCTATTAGTGGGATAAAAGATAATAAATTTAATTCTATGCCTATTCAGAGATATAGTCAATTTGTTCTGGATAAAGAGATCAGTGTCCCTGAGATCAGGGTTAGAGCAAATAAAAAGGTTGATGGAGTCATAAAGCTATGAAAGGAGTTGAACCTCTCAGATATAAAGTTAGAAGCTTTTATCTGTGCCCACATAACTTATTTTCACTCAAGAGATCCTTCTTTTCATTCATGGTATAGGCCTAAAATAAGAATAATTGCGAAGGTAACTACGGTAAATTTTGTTTCTGTAAGTAATGTTGTCATTGAAGGAATAGGTATCAAAAGAGCGATTTCAATATCAAAGACAAGGAATAATACCGCAAGGATAAAAAATCGTAGAGAGAAAGGGATTCGTGCTGAATTATGGGGGTCAAACCCGCACTCAAAAGGGGTCGTTTTCTCAAAGTTGGGCGCAGCTTTTTTGTTTAAAAGAAAAGTTGCTATAATGATAATAACCGGGAATAAAATAGCAATTAATATAGCTGTTAAAATAATATTCATTTTCTTAGGGGTAAAAATCCTATTTATGAAGTAAAAATTCATTGCTGTTGCAAGCTTCTAAGAAATTAGATGTCGGAGGAGGTCCTCATATTTAACGTCATCAAAGTTATCCGTTCGTCCGGCGCAACATCATACAGAAAGGGCAGTGGCAAATATAATAATGACTAGGGTTATAGGTAAAAATTGTTTTCATGTTAATCTTATTAGCTTGTCGTATCGTATACGTGGGTAGGCGCCTCGGGCTCAAATAAAAAGAATTCTAATGAGAGAGGTGTTAAGAATTAAAATTAAATCTCTGATAAAGTTTATTGGAGATACTATAGCGAATAATACACAACTGATTATCCCTATTGCAATAATATTTATGTACTCTGCTATAAAGATTAGTGCGAATGTCCCAGAACTGTATTCAGTGTTAAACCCGGAAACTAGTTCGGACTCGCCCTCAGCCAGGTCAAAGGGTGTGCGGTTAGTTTCAGCTAAGGAGGTGATAAGTCATACGATAAATAGAGGTCATATTATAAGTAGAAATATAATGGAGTTACTTCTGGCGAATGTGTTTATTCTTAGGGATGCAATTATAATTATGGGGGTTAGAATAACTAAAGCCATGCTAACTTCATAAGAAATAGTTTGGGCAATTCTACGTAACGCTCCTAAAAGAGCATATTTACTGTTTGACGCTCAACCTGAAAATAGGGTTGTATAAACATTAATTCTTGATAAAGAAAGGAATAGTATAATGCCTCATTTTATAAGAAAAGGAGAGCTTAAGAACGGATACAGAATTCATATTGTAAGAGCTAGAAATAAGGCGAGCATAGGGGCAGCAAGAAATGGTAAAGTGTTAGCTGAGTTTGGGGTGTTTAATTCTTTAGTAAATAACTTCAATGCATCAGCGATAGGCTGTGGGATGCCTATAATACTAACTTTATTAGGCCCCTTTCGTAGTTGGATGTATCCTAGGACTTTTCGTTCAAGTAGGGTAAAGAATGCTATAGCTAGAAGGGCGCACAGAAAAATAGTGATTATGGTAATAATAGTTTTAATAAACATTGTTTTAGGGTAATAAACCTTATTTAGAGCTTAAATCTAATGCACTACTCTGCCACTAAAACGGCTGTAGTATAAGGAATACATGATCTGATTGCAACTCAAATGCCTTGATTTAGGCTATACAACCGAAATAATAAGGGTTAAGTAACATGGTGAGATTAACCACCTGGTAATGACTTTCAAAATCATTTTAATATGTTACTGTAAAATAAATGAGTAGGAAATTATCCTGTGAGTTGATCCTAAATCAAGTGCATATCTCTGCCAACTCATTAATAACTGTTAATTAATAGAGATAGTATCTATAAAATCAGGTCCTTTCGTACTATGAATTATTATTTAAAATAAGGATAGAATCTAACCTGGCTTGCGCCGGTCTGAACTCAGCTCATGTAGTGATTTAATGGTTGAACAAACCAACTCAATTAAGCGGCTGCGCCTAATGGTTACACTAAGCCAACATCGAGGTGCCAATCCCCACTGTCAATGTGGTCTCTCTAGTGGGATTAGCCTGTTATCCCTAAGGTAGCTTGAAATTCTAGTTCAATTGTGGGTGAGGGTTATTTTTCTAATAAAAGAGGTTTATTTGTCTTTTGGTTGTCCCAACCAAACCAATAAATAAGTTTTATGACTTTTATTGATAAAGCTCTATAGGGTCTTCTTGTCCTTTATAATAATTTAGGCTTCTTCACCTAAAAATCAGTTTTAAGATAACCCAAATGAGACAGATTTATTCTTGTGTGTCCTTTCATACTAGCCTTCAATTAAAAGGCAAATGATTATGCTACCTTTGCACGGTCAGGATACCGCGGCCGTTGAAACTTATTCACTGGGCAGGATGGACCTATTATATCTTCAATAGGCGGTGTTTTTGTTAAACAGGCTGAATAAAAAGTTGCCGAGTTCCTTACTTGGGGTTTAAGCTTGTAATATTTGTTTATATTTGTTAATTTTAAAAAGTGATTGTAAAATTACTAGTTATAACATTATAAGATGTTTTTAAGGTAAAAACGTTGCCCTTTAAAATGTGCAAAGGATTATTATTATATATGTGAAATTTTGGGCCCTGTAACGGGTTATAGTGGCTGATTTTAGGCCTACTTGTAAAATATATTTAGTACAGAATAGGGGGTAATTGTTAAAGCTTTGCCTTTAACAACTTAATAGCGTGACAGGCTTTTTTGACTAAGATCAAAATTGGGGGCAACCAGCTATCGTTCTTCGCGCGGGTATGTAGCCTCTGAGGCTATATCTTAATTCAATATTGTAACATTGTATTATAGGTATCTAATCAGTATAACCTCAGCTCGAAAGAATTTCGGGGGTAAGCAAAAGACATAAACTTGATATACCATGATGCAAAAGGTACGAGAGTTCTGCTTTAACATAAATGCGAGTGTTTTGCAATTTTTTTTATAATAACTTCTACTATATATGGGAGCAAGAATAAAAGGAGAATTAGAGTGTTATTTCAAGATAAGAAAAGGGGTTCTATATTTTCATTGTAAGTGAAACGCATATTCATGCTCTATCTTGAAGGCACAACTTCAGTTACGCCTACTATGTTACGACTTATCTCGCCTTTCGGTGAGAGTGACGGGCGATGTGTGCACACTATAGATTGCTATTTCAGTAAAATATACTATTTTTTATTTACTGCTAAGTCCAAATTATATCGTTTTATTACTGACGATAACCTGTTTTTTTATTAGTGTAATCCATCAAGACCTTACTTATGGGCTGCACATTGACCTGACGTAGAAGGGTGGGCTGGGGAGCTAGCCATTTTAAGTAATGCTAGCTTGCGACGGCAGTATACAGGCTGAGAATCAAAAGTAAGAGGGGTTTAACGTGGATTGGCGAATTAATTGACAGATTCCCCTAGTAGCATAAAGTGCCGCCAATTTCTTTGGGTTTTAAACATGTGTTCGTAGTGCCCGGGGCAAGGATTTAAGGAATAAAATAAAAGGGTATCTAATCCTTGTTTTTGATTATTCTTTCGTATCGATCGATGATATAGAACAAGTAAAAGATGTTAAATGTATTGTACCACTAAAACATAAGGGTTTTATCATAACGCTCCCGGAAAAATTTGATTTGTGTTCATCGTATAACCGCGACGGCTGGCACGAGTTTAGTCAGCACTAAAAACAGTATCTGATTCATTAATTAAATATTGGGCAAAATTCTTTACTGCAGGCGTGAAAATGGTGTTTTGGGTGACTTATCCATAGGCGATATGTCTTTAAGAATACTTAATAGGTTTGCACGGGTTACAAGAGAGTTGCATGTATTATATTCTGTTTTAACCAAAAAGGTAGCAAGAATCAAACTATTATCATAACACAATTAAAGAGGGGCTTAATATAACAATAATAATAGGAGCGACATGCCCTGTAATAACTGTAAAATTACGTGGCGATAGAAATAGGGCCGGGTTATTAAGGGTGTTCAACGGGCCGTGGTTTATACTGACGTACAGTGTTAGGGAGTATGCGGCTGCAGTAAATCTCATAATACCCAGGGGGATAAATATAAGCTTGGACGAAACGGCAGCGCACGTGATTAACATAATTTCTGCTATTAGGTTACAGGAAGGAGGGGCAGCTATATTGGCGGCGCACATAATAAATCATATTATAGATATTGTTGGAATTGCAATATTTAGCCCTTTATTCATCAATAGGCTTCGCGAGTTTGATATGGAATAACATATATCTGCTGAGGCAAAAAGGGCTGATCTTAAAAGACCATGAGAGATTATTATAGCAACCGCACCTCATAAGCCTCATTGAATATTAGCAAGGACTCCTGCTATTACTAAGCTTATGTGCCCGACAGAGGAATACGCAATCAGAGATTTCATGTCTTGTTGGCGGGCACAAATTAAACTAGTAATTATACCCCCCCAAAGAGATAGGCTTATTAAATAAAACTTGAGTGAGGGGCTAATGGGGGGGATTATAAAAATAACTCGGAGTATTCCATAGCCTCCTAGTTTTAGTAAAACGGCTGCAAGAATTATAGAGCCGGCAACAGGAGCTTCAACATGAGCTTTGGGTAATCATAAATGAAAAACAAACAGGGGGAGTTTAACTATAAAAGCAAAATTTATAATTAATCAGATGAGAGAGGTATAGCTGTTAAAAGCATACAAGATGAAAAAGAGGTGATAAGAGTGATGCTGAAACACTTGGATGGCGATCCCAGCAAGAAGGGGCAGACTAGCGGTAATAGTATATAATATTAAGTATATCCCAGCTTGAAGGCGTTCAGGCTGATAGCCCCATTTTATAATAATAAATAAAGTTGGAACTAAAGATGCCTCAAATAAAATATAAAAAGAGAATAAATGAGACACAGAAAATCTTGAAACTAAGATCAATGTTAGAGCAACAATGTTAATAAGAAAAAGGGAGGGATTTATGTTTTTTGAGTAAATGTTTTGACTCGCGGCAATAACTAAGGGTATAATTCATAGTGTCAGTATAATAAGTATAGTTGATATGAGATCTAGGCTTATTATGTTGTTGAGATTAAGTGGTATAAAATTAGTATATATAAAGATTATGGAAGTGAAAGTAGTGGTTCTTAAGAATAATATAGAATAGTTTCATTTGGGCTTTATAATAAGTAAGAGCAAAAGGGGGAAAATAATTGTTAACATTTATTTAGGGATAATGTGTTAAGGTGATCATTACCATAGGATCGTCTTATTGCAGTCATACATGCTAGGCCTAATCTGGCTTCACAGGCGCCGAAGGTTAACATGGTGATGACAAATATTAATCATGTTGTATTAATCAGAATGATGATTATTAAGACGAGACTTAAGATTATGGCTTCTAGAGCAAGAAGGGCTATTAAGAGGTGTTGGCGTTGAAGGATAACACAAGTTAATGTAATAAGAACTAATACGGGGGTGACTATAATCATTCATGATGTCATTGTATATAGAATATTATTCTATTTCTGGTTTACAAGACCAGCGCTTCATGGTATATTAGCTTTATATACGAATTTATGACAAGGTTCAGATTACGGTGACCCGATTGCTAACTCCCAAAGCTAGTGTTTTAAATAAACTATAATCTGTGTTTAACATAAGAATGTGTCTCTTACGTGAAAAGCAAGTGTATTTTGTATACTATAAACACAAAAATGCCTAAGGATAAAAATCATTTTTACAGCTTCAATGTAACGCTTTAAATTAAGCTACTAAGGCATACCGCGGCAATAATTCATATAATAATTATTCTAATACACGCAATGTGAGTTATAATAGAGTTGTTTTGGGAATTAATAAGGGTTGAAGAAGAGATCGAGAGTTGATGAAATAGTAAAGAGGGAATGAGGGACCAGCCTTGATCGGATTCTTTTAGTTGCAATAGTGGGAGTTTCATTGATAACTGAGGAGCAAGGTGAGTCGAGATTGGTGTCAGGAATCATATGAAGCAATGGGATTGAACAACTAAGCTATTAAGAGGATAAATGTATTGAGTGCTAAAGATTCCTATAATAATCCCTGAAAGAATTATTATGGGCGCTAGAAGTTTAGCAATAGATGAGAAATTTGGTTCTGTGAGGGGCGTACAAAATATTCAGTTGGTGATAGCCCCCCCTCTAATTGCTATTAAAGTCAGTACAATTACTCTTATCATTTGGGTCTTGTTTTCTGAAGAGTACTGAGCAGAGGGGCTAAAAGTGGGGCCCAATAATACATAGAGAGAAAATCGGGTAGAATAAGCTGTTGTTATAATTGTTGCTATAATAAATATGAATATAATTATTAAGTTTTTTTCCGACATTAATATTGTTGTTGATTCAATAATTAGGTCTTTAGAATAAAACCCTGCCATAAAGGGGGCTCCGCATAAGGCTAGATTAGCAATAGAAATAGCGGTAGTTATGGTTGGGAGTTGAGAAGCTACATTGCCCATGAGTCGGAGATCTTGGCTATGGTGATGAATGTCAATTATGTTACCCGCACAAATGAATAAAAGGGCTTTAAATAGGGCGTGTGTGATGAGATGAAAAAATGCAATGTCTGGTAAATTAAGGCTTAGTGTAAATATTATAATAGCTACTTGACTTAATGTTGATAGGGCAATGATTTTTTTTATATCACATTCAGCTATAGCTCTGGCACTTGCTATAATTATTGTGAGAGTTGCGATAATTAAAAGAAAAGGTTGAAATAGCGTTCAGGTTTTTATTAACGGGAAAAATCGATAGATTAGGAATACGCCGGCTGTGACCAGAGTTGATGAATGAACTAGGGCTCTAACAGGAGTAGGGGCTGCTATAGCAGCTGGAAGTCAGCTTGAAAATGGTATTTGTGCGCTTTTAGTTATAGCGGCTAGTAGAATTAGCGCCCCGGATCAGGGCACAAGATCAGAATTTCATGGGTTGATAATTAGTCAATGTCCTTCATTGAATATGAGTGCAATAGTAATTAATAATATTACATCTCCAATACGATTGGTTAAGGCTGTGATCATTCCCGCCCCCAATCTTTTTGCGTTATTGTAATAGATTACTAAAACAAATGAAGTGATACCTAGCCCGTCTCAACCTAAAAGGAGGATTATTGTATGCGGGAATAAGATAAGAAACATTATGGATAGAACAAATAAAATAACAAGGATGATAAATCGGTCTGTAGTTTTATCGTGAGCTATATAGGTTTTAGCAAATTGTATAACGCTTGATGCAATAAGTAAAACTGTAGTTATAAAGATAGTCCCAGCCGGGTCTAATAAGATGGGGATAGTAATAGATGTTCTTCTTATATTTATAATTTCTCATTCAATAATAAACGAGGCTCAACTAAAGTTTACTATTATGGTGATAATAAAAAACAGTAGAGTAAGACAAATAAGAATTTGAGTTGTAATGTAAACCATGGTAAATATCACTAGGTGAATCAATGGTGCCACAAACCATTATTTTGAGGTTAAACTATATCTACAGATTGGGCATTAATCATGCCTTGAATTGGGCCGAAACCAAGTATTTTCAATCTAAATTTGAATTAAGGGTGGTCATCAGCGTATAGTCTTAATAATAAACAAAAAATATATCTTTGGATTAAGCAAATACCAATTTCAAATATGATATAGCCTATTTGAATTATAAATAAAATGATAAGCCCGATGAGGCTAGAGAACATAGATGCTGCGCAATAAGTCCCAATTAGTGTCAAAACAATGTGCCCGGCTCTTATATTAGCTGCAAGTCGAAATGATAGAGTTAATGGGCGAACAGAGATACTGATAGTTTCAATTAAAACTAAGAAAGGGTTTAACCAGTGAGGGGCGCCTCCAGGAAGAAGACTAGCAATTCATCTGGTTGTATTAAATATAATAGCTGATAGAATGAGGGCGAGTCATAAAGGGAGTCCAAATCTAAGGGTGAATAGTAAATGTCTGGAGTATCTAAATACAGCAGGTAATAGGCCGATTAAATTGACGTTAATAATAATAATGAATAGGCTTACGATAATAATATTAAATCCTTTTAAATGAAGACCTCGGGTGCGAGAACCTTGATCATTTATAATTTTAGTCACAGAATTTATTAAAATAATTAGGTTAGAGGGGGTTGATCATAGAGACAGAGAGAATAAAAGAATTGAACTACTAACTATAGTCCAGAATAACAGCGGAGAAGAAAAATTATTAATTAAATTGATTCCTGGGTCAAAGGATGAAAAGATGTCTAATATCATCAAGACTTGATATAATATCATTTAAGGCTTTGAAGGCCTTTAGTTTAGCTTAACTTAAAGTCTTATGTTACTTGGTAATATTGTCTCAGAGTTGAGCGGAGAGTGGGATAAAAACATGAAGAATAAAGTATAATGTTGTGAAAATTTGACCTAGAAGTTCATAAGGATATTCAACAGGGCGACCCCCAATTCAAGTTAATAAAATAGTGTCGGCAGCAAGAAGTCAAAATATGAATTGGCTTACAGGATAAAAGGCAAGGCCTCGTGCTTTATGTCGTGCAATTAGAGGTAAAATGAATAAAATCAAGATAGCAGTAAATATGGCAACGACTCCTCCTAGCTTATTAGGGATTGACCGTAAAATAGCGTAGGCTCATAAGAAATATCATTCTGGTTTAATATGAATGGGAGTGACTAGGGGATTGGCGGGGATAAAATTTTCTGCATCGCCTAGAATGTTAGGGAAAAATAAGGCAATGAAAGTTAAAGATATTAAAAGGATGGTAAATCCCACAATGTCTTTAAATGAATAGTATATGTGAAAAGGTACTATATTTATAGAAGATTTGATGCCAAGAGGGTTGTTAGAGCCTGTTTGGTGTAGGAATAGAAGATGAATTATAGATAAAGCAGCAATAATAAAAGGAAGTAGAAAATGAAGGGCAAAAAATCGGTTAAGTGTGGCGTTGTCAACTGCAAATCCCCCTCACACTCACTCTACTAGTATCGCGCCTACATAGGGAATAGCTGATAATAAGTTTGTAATAACTGTAGCCCCTCAGAATCTTATTTGGCCTCATGGAAGAACATAGCCCACAAACGCTGTTGCTATGACTAAAACAACTAAAATAACGCCGATGTTTCATGTTTCAATATATATGTAAGAGCCGTAATAAATGCCTCGTGCAATATGAAGATAAATACAAATAAAAAATCATGAGGCTCCGTTAGCATGAATATAACGTAAAATTCAGCCATAGTTTACGTCTCGTATAATATGGGCAACTGAGGAGAATGCAAGGTCTGTGTGGGGGGAGTAATGTATAGATAAAATTAAGCCGGTGATAATTTGAATTACTAAACAAATACCGAGTATCGAGCCAAAATTTCATCAAATAGATAAGTTGGCTGGAGCTGGGAGATCAACAAGGGCATTGTTAGCAATTTTAATGCCTGGGTGAGTTTTACGAATAGGGCTAAACATAGTTAAAAGGGCGTAGGGGTCCCTCATCAGCACGAGAGGTTTTAACAACTATAATAAGAGCAAGGAAAAGAATTAAGGCTATTAAAATTGGGAGAATAAGATTAGTAATAGAATAAATTTGACTAGTATTGGGAGAGTAGGGCAGTCAATTTAAAGAAGAGAAAGATCATATAATGAGGATAACTGTTAATAAAAATGAGGGACCTAAAATTCATCTTCATCTGGTAATAAATTGGTTCGGCTGTAGGGCAGCAAAATATGCAAATATTACTAATATACCACCAACATAAATAATAAAAGTAATTAAGCCGAATCAGCTAGTTGATATTATTCTTAAGGATGAAGCAACGAATAGTGCTACTGTAAGAACTAGCACGCCTAAGTTGATGGGGGATATAGCAGAAAGGCAGGAAATGAATAGGGTAATAATAATTCTATTAATTATTAATAATGTCATTGGACGTCCTTATAATAAGAGGGGGTCTTCTTTAGACTTCAAAGGTCTATGTGCAATTTACACTATATTATAACGAGCCTCATCAGTAAATACATAGATATAAAAAAATTCATACAACATCTACAAAGTGTCAGTATCATGCTGCTGCTTCGAAACCGAAATGGTGGCTGGTTCTAAAGTGATGAAGGATAACACGAATCAAACATACTGATAAAAAAGTTCTACCGATAATTACATGAAGACCATGAAACCCGGTTGCTACAAAAAAAGTGGAGCCATATACACTGTCAGCAATAGTGAAGGGTGCTTCAATGTATTCTATTAATTGAAGCAAGGTAAAGTATCCCCCTAAAATAACTGTTATGACAAGAGCTTGAATGGCTTGGGGGCGAGACCCTTCTATTAAACTATGGTGGGCTCAGGTAACTGTTACTCCAGATGCTAGGAGTACTGCTGTGTTAAGAAGAGGAACCCTGAATGGATTAATGGGTGTGATACCAGTGGGAGGCCACCTACAACCTAATTCGGGGGTGGGAGCTAGACTTCTATGGAAGAAGGCTCAGAAAAATGCAAAAAAGAATAAAACTTCTGACGCAATAAATAGGATTATGCCTCATCGTAGGCCCTTAGTAACATACGAGGTGTGGTGACCAAGGAAAACCCCTTCGCGGATAACATCACGTCATCATTGAATTATAGTTAAGCCAATAATAATTAGACCTAAAAGTATACATGTTATTCCATGACCGTGGAATCACGCAGTTAAGCCGATAGTTAATGAAAATGCTCCTAGTGACCCGGTGATTGGTCAAGGACTAAACTCTACAAGGTGGAATGGTTGACGTACCATAGCATGAATAATTTATTAATAATAAATTAATTAGCCAGAATTCGCTGAATAAGCTATTTATGCTTGACAAGCATAGGTTATATATTAACTAGAATTCTATTGATAAAAGGGGGGAATCCATTTTCGGGGTATGAGCCCAATAGCTTGAAGTTTAGCTTATTTTATCTATCAGTGTCAAAAGGAAGAAAATGAAGATGAAAGTGATTTATTTGAAAATAGAGGGAAGCGAGGAACGAATTGTCATCACATAATAATTATCAATCTTGTTAGAATTAAGAGTATAATAAGGGGGGTAATAAGTCAGTTTATAGGGGATAGGTGGGGCATTCATGTATGTTGTTTAAAAACTAAAGCAATAATTTATGTGTTTTACATGAGTATGAGAGCAATTTAAGTTATACAGATAATAATGTGGCTTATAGTTAATCAATATTAAAGGGAAAATTCCGTAAACGGTTTTACAGACCGGCGCTTTAAATCTCAGCCACTTTAACGTGTTACATAGAAATAATGGTCAAATTGGAAAAAGAGGCGCCTGTATAATAATAAAAAATTAGCAAATAATGAAAAAGTAGCTGTATTAGATAAAAAAATAAAAAATTCGTCTATAATAAAGAATTATAAATAAATAGAAAGAATAAAAGATGAATGAATTATAAAAAAACTATAAAAAGAAGGTTTACGGGTAAGTCTTTTTAGAACTGGAAAATGAAGAAAAAAATATCAATTGTTAGGGGTTTCTCCAAAAATTAGATTAAGATTTCTTAAAAAATCCGAAAAAAGAGAGGCTCAATCCGTCCGATTTTTCCGTTTGGCTTGAAACTCGGCAAGCCACAAAGATTTTAGAATATTATAACAAGTATGAAAAGAAAATAAAGCAAAAAGTTTAAGTTATGATAATAGAATACAGTAAGTTTAGGGGGGCGTTTTAAAACTTAAACTGTGATCGTTTTAATAAATTTTCAGTAAAGCTGGAATCTTACGTAAAAAACAGGTTAATTGCGATTTTGAAAAAGAGGCGGTATTGACGGATTAGCCATGAAATTGAAGAAAAATCACTTAGATAACTAAATTAATGCAGGATAAATCAGATGCTTTATGTTGGTACTGTTGGTTTAACAGGTAAAAATTTTTGAAATTCGCCAAAATCGGGAAGGTTCAAAAAAAATTTCGGACGAACCCCCCTTTCGTAAGAGGCATCTATCAAAAAGTGGTGTATTATATATATAAAAATTTTAATGTATATTTTAACATTTAATTTATTCCTGTTGGGTTTATTACTTATGCCGGCGCCGACCACGGCGAGGGTCGCCAGTCTATGAGCGACACCCTTAGCCGAATGGTCGTTTGCGCCGGGGCATTAATAGTTAAAATTAAAAGAACCATCAACATACCCATGAACCATTATATAAGTATTATAACATACTTAGTTACTAGATTAAAAAAGCTATTTAATTATATTAATATTGTAACATTATAAATAATTATATATAAAAAAATTTATATATATTAAATTAATTATATTTATATATAACAATATTTAAATTATAAATATTTATATAGAAATTGATATATATATATAAACATGTATATATATATATATATGTATATTTATAGTTTTGTAATAAAATTCAATATTTATAAAAAAAATAATAAAAAATATCACGTTTAGGGCTACTAATCTTTCTGCTTGGAAGGCGGACGTACTTGGTATACTAATGTGATGGGGGGAAATAAATAATTAATGGAGAGAGCAAGAAAGTTGTATGACTATATTTGTTTATGGGTTGCTAAATTATTCATTGCTGAATGAGTTAACTCATTTAATAAATCTAGTTGTATCGACGGATTCAACTGCGATTGGTATAAACCTGTGGTTTGCTCCGCAAATTTCTGAACATTGACCATAGAAAATACCTGGACGGCGTAGAATAAATCTGAGTTGATTAAGGCGACCTGGGATAGCGTCTGCTTTTACCCCTAAAGCGGGAACAGTTCATGAGTGAATAACATCGGCGGCTGATACTAACATTCGGATTTCGATGTTTATAGGTAAAACGATACGATTATCGACTTCAAGGAGGCGAAATTGGCCTTCTTCAAGATCCGTAGTGTTAACCATATACGAGTCAAATTCAATATTACAGAAGTCGGTGTATTCATAACTTCAGTATCATTGATGTCCAATGGCTTTTACTGTCACACCTGGCTCTACAATTTCGTCGGTTAAGTATAAAAGTTGAAGAGACGGGAGGGCAAGAAATAAAAGAATAAAAGCAGGTAAAACAGTTCAAATGGCTTCTACAGCTTGGGCCTCATAAATGTTGCGACAAGTATATTTGTTAATCATAAGAGAAATTAGAGCGTATGAAACGAAAGTTAAGACCATAATAATTACTAACATTGCATGGTCGTGGAATGCAATTAATATGGTCATAATAGGAGTTGCTGCGTCTTGTAATGAGAGTTGTCTTCAGTGAGACATCTAAGTGGGCTAGAAAGAAAGCAGGGGTTTATGTAACAGATAAATGCCTAGTTGGCTTCCACTTAAGGGTGTCGTGATAATAATAGTTTCTGGAGAGTTATGGAAATCTAGAGGAAGAAGATCTTGTCATTCGAGAGAGGATGCTTGGTGGCTGGCACAAATAGTTCTTCGTTGGGCAGTTAGTGCTTCTCAGATAATGAAGATGAATAATAATAAGGCAACAAAAGAAATTATTGAGCCCATAGAGGAAATAACATTTCATTTTATTATGGCGTCTGGGTAGTCTGAATAGCGTCGGGGCATACCTCTTAAGCCTAAGAAATGTTGCGGAAAAAATGTAGCATTTACTCCGATAAATATAATGGCAAAGTGAGTTTTAGTTCATCGGGCATGAAGAGTTAAACCGGTGAATAAGGGAAATCAGTGGGCGAATCCCCCAAAGATAGCAAAGACGGCTCCTATAGATAGAACGTAATGAAAGTGGGCGACAACATAATAAGTATCGTGAAGAATAATATCAATGGATGAATTTGCGAGAACAATTCCTGTTAAACCTCCTGTAGTAAATAAAAAAATAAATCCGAGAGCTCAAAGCATAGGAGCTTCATACTTTACTCGACTTCCGTAAATAGTGGCGAGTCATCTAAATACTTTAATGCCGGTTGGGACTGCGATAATTATAGTAGCAGCAGTAAAATAGGCTCGAGTGTCAACGTCTATCCCGACAGTAAATATATGATGGGCCCATACAATAAATCCTAAGATACCAATTCCTAGTATAGCATAGATTATGCCTAAAGTACCAAAAGCTTCTATTTTATTGGAGTAGTGAGTTACAATGTGGGAAACTATACCAAATCCTGGGAGGATTAGAATATACACTTCTGGGTGGCCGAAAAATCAAAATAAATGTTGATACAGGATAGGGTCCCCTCCTCCCGCAGGGTCAAAGAACGCCGTGTTTAAATTACGATCTGTAAGAAGCATAGTGATGGCTCCGGCTAGAACTGGAAGGCTTAAAAGAAGAAGAATGGCGGTTACTATAACTGATCACACAAATAAAGGCACACGTTCTAAACGAAGGCCTTTTGAGCGTATGTTGATGACTGTCGTAATAAAATTAAGGGCGCCTATAATTGATGAGACACCTGCTAAGTGAAGGGAGAAAATTGCTAAGTCAACAGAGGGACCCGCGTGGGCAATGTTTCTAGCTAGAGGGGGGTATACTGTTCAACCTGTTCCGACTCCTTTTTCTACAGCTGCACTAGAGAGAAGGAGGGTTAAGGATGGGGGTAAAAGCCAAAATCTTATATTATTCAGGCGTGGGAACGCTATGTCTGGGGCACCTAATATAAGAGGGACCAGTCAGTTACCAAACCCCCCGATTATAACAGGTATAACAAGAAAGAAAATTATTAAGAATGCGTGAGCTGTGACAATAGTGTTGTATAATTGATCTCTACCGAGAAGGGATCCTGGTTGACCTAATTCAGCACGGATTAGGAGGCTCATAGATGTGCCAAGAAGACCGGATCATATGCCGAAAATAAAATATAAAGTACCAATATCTTTATGGTTAGTGGAGAAGAATCAGCGCAT